GACCCCCCGCTTTTTCTGTACATGAATATGTGGAGCTCAGCATGTCTGGAAGCACGGGAGAACGTTCTTTTGCTGATATTATTACCTGTATTCGATACGGGGTCATTCATAACAAACCTATACCTTCCCTATTTACTTTACTCGACGAATTAAGGGGTTTGGTTATTCGTCAGCACGGGTTTAGCTTCCTCTTCCTCTTGGATTGCGTCAACCGCTCAAGTGAAGCCAAAAGGGGAGGATTTCCGAAAGGCTCCGATCCAGTGAAAATCCGTTTAAGCTAAAAGCACCGGTTTTCTCCCGGCCAGTCAACAGCCAGTCCACAAGAGAACCCCGAAACGGGAGAAAACCCCCCTTCTACCTTTCTTTCTTTTAGAACCTTTCTCGCCTGCCGTTAAATGAAAGTTTATTTGAGTTCCCAATGGCTGGTGAAAGTTAAATAGGAGACCTCAAGCTGCCATACTTAACTAGAACCGAAGGAAGATCTCTCACACCGGCAATGGAAACTAGATGTCAACGAGCGGCACATAATTGAAATTGGACAACCTCACCCCCCAGTGAATGTAGTCGGATGGACAGATCGACTGTCGCATGATCGAGTGTGAGCGCATGATCGACTGTTAAGGTAGGACCTTCAACAAAGAGAGTTGATCAACAAATTCAGACTATTTTCTGTCAATTCGGCTGTCCTCTCATTTCTATTATAAAATCAAATGTCTTGAATCATTCGATATAAGGGCTTCACTTCGAAGAGGCATAGGAGCAATATCCCGAAACTGAAGATGGGACTGAAAGCTGCCATACGAGATTAGAGAATAGAAAGTAAGGAACTGTCTGAAAGTTTGTACCTTCAAAGCCAACTTCGTCTCTGAACTCAAGCCTTCCCTTTGACCCGTGTATCCTATCTGTAACCGAACCCGCGGGAAAGCCTACTGAAGAAGGAAAAGCAACCATATCTCCTTGGCAAACAAGACGGAACCGAAGCTATGTGCATAGTCTTACCCCTGCCCAATCTACTCAAAGGATTAGAGATCATGAACGAGAAAATATCAATGAAAGCCCGGAACTTACCCACGGGCTGACCTACGATCACCTATTCTTTTTTGAGTTTTTTCATGCAATGGGACTTTCGAGCAGAGACCATTGACTGGAGCAGATGAGAAAGCAGAAGAATCCAAGCCGATTTACACCAGGGGGTAAGGGGCAGGAAGGAGGCTGGAACCCTCTTCCATTTCTCGCTCATCCGCTCGCAGCTAAAAAGCTATCCTTTGCTTTGATCCATTACCGGTTCCGCAGGCTCAAGCTTACTTCATTTTCCATCTCTCTATTTTTCTTTCTATTCTCTCGCCCAGCTAACCAGCAAGCTCTAACCCGCCCATCTATCTTTTGATTAACCATCCTCTCCTCTACTTATTCTCCCTTAATCTTCTTCCGAACTCTCTTTCTCTTTCCAGAGATGGAGGATCTGAGAAACCAATGAGGGAACGGGAGGAAGAACAACACGGGTTTCACTGACTCACGCCCCCGATGAATGAAGGGAGTCATATTCCTTTCTATCTGGTACTTATATGCATAGCTTTCTCAGTAACTGCCCGGCAATCCGTATTTAGGGATTGGATGGAAGTGGCATCTCCCTTTCGACCGCGGTGGGGGGTTGTGATTGGCTGGAACTTGAACAGAGCTTGGGCCATGAGGACCATATGGAGGGCGTGGGCCAAGAAAACCCTGTGGGCCACGAGGAGCATGAGGCCCATAAGGCACATTAGGCACATGCAGCTGAACATGTTGGTTATGAGGCCTCTGTGCCCCATGAAGCACATTACCCTGAATTGGTGACTCACTGCTTGGTGGAGGAGCATCATCACATTGTTCACCTTCATCCTCATCAGCATTGGCATTCACTTTTTTCCCCTTGTTTTTCTTCTTATTACCCCCGTTGCCACCACCACCGCCAGCTTTAGCCGGTGCACCGCCACCTTCATTGGGTTTGACCATATTACCACCGTCCACCTTCTTACTAGTGCTACCACCTTCGTTATTGTTCTTCTTAGCAGAGTCCTGAACTTGAACAACTTCAACTTTAACCGTCTCTTTCTCATTATCACCACCAGCAGCACCGCCACCGTGGTTGCTTTCCTCGGAGCTTTCAGCCTCGCTTTGCTGCTTCTCTTTGCCTTTGTTTTTCTTTTTGTCTTTTGAATTGTTATTGTTATTAGCTTTCTGATCAGGCCACAGCTCTGCATGCTTCCCTGTCTTGGTTAATTTCTTGATCAAAATCTCTGGCTCCACATTCCCATGTACTGTCACTTTTTGCAGCCTTCACAGTGGATAGAGACCTTCAAAACCTATGTCTGTAAAACAGAGAAGAAGATGTTATAAACATGTGAAAGTTGTAATCTTTTGTGATTGGTGTTCATAAAAACCATGTTTTAAAGTTTTAATTACCTTGTATTTGAGAAGAGGTTCAGAACTCTCTTCAATTTCTTTTGGTTCTGGTTTGGCTTCAGGCTTAGCCTCAGTTGTTGCCATTGACAGAAGTAGAGAGCGAGCCTTGTTTTTTGAGAGAAAAAGGAAAAGGAGAGAGTTGGCAAATGATTGTCAACCACTGCTCTTCCTCATCCCTAATTGGAAATTCCTTCACGAAGTGCTTGGTGTCCAATATTGCTTAAGTAGCCAACTCCACCAACTCTGATTCTGGGTATCCTAGCAGCACATGCTCATACAGATAAAGCGCATCATTGCTAACATCAACTCCAGGAACTAGAGCTGCTGATGAAAGGGACTGAGGAACTATCTCTTTCTCAGGTTCAGAGACCTTAACCCCATCTGCAAGATCATGAACCGTGTACTCCAAAATCCGAGTGGTTGGGTTCACTGCGCGGCAGACAATGTGATTCCCAACAATCACATTGTTCAGTGATTTCAACACATAATCCAACAGACCTGTATCTCCAATATGTAACCGAGCTGCATCTCGCACATCTTGCCGGGTCATCCCACCATGACTGAAGTCTCTCTCTTTCTTTTCTTGCAATGCGTTCACAATCACTTCCGCTGCAAACTCTAGTCTTCTTTTAGGCCATCTGCTATCCATGTGAGTAATAACAGTAGTGAACTTCCTATAACTCACAGACTTTTCCTTCATCGGGTGCTTGATCTGGAGGGCTGCTCTGGTTGCAGGTTTTGCAGTGGATGATGAAAATGCAGCAGTAGCCATCAATGATTTCTTCTGTGCAGGAATACTAGACTTGACAGTCAGCATAAACCTAAGAAGATCCTTGATTGTGATCAACTGTGTTTCACTCAAATTTCTGTAATGACGAACTATTTGCTTCAGTTCTTCACACTGGTCCGTATCACTAAAATCCTGGATGATCCTTTCAAGTTGTAATGAGCTAAGAATCTCAAGTGCTCTTTCATAATTGTGTTAAAGCTTCCTTGGCAGAACCTCCCCATCTACCAAACCAAGGGTGTCCGTAAGCAACGCCATGGAGAAGACGAAGGTCCATAGACCGCTTCTTTGATAGATTCTCAACAGTGATTTTCCTGCAAAAGAGAAGAATGCATCAAAACCAGTTCATTGGTTTTTCATAATACAATTGTGAAATCAAGAAATCTATATTTTTCCTAGTACCTGGTTCGAAGATTTGTGCAAATTCTGTCCCAAAGATCCATAATCTGTCTCCCATAGAGATACTTAGAACCCCCTTAAAGTCCATTGATGCAGACCAAGTGAGCAAACCCATTACAGTGAATCAACCCGTGTAACAGATGGGTCGGAAGATCAAAGATACTGTCATTCAGAGGCTTATGCCACTCATCATCCATTGGTATTATCATATGGTACTTTCGCTTCGACAAAAAATGATTACTCCAACCTAAACAAAAATAACATATCATATCCCAATCAGAGGAGAAGCTGAGTAGCTGAAGATGCCAGAATGGAGAAGCTGGAATGACTGCTTAAGCAAGAAATTTCTTGCTTAAGCAAGCCAACTAATTGAGCTCAATTGGAGTTGCATTAGTCGTAATTATCCATAGGGTCTGGCATTGGTTTTATATGAACAGGAAATTGAGCTCATTCAACATGGATAGAATGAAAGAATTAGGAATCATTTCTAGGGTTGAAAATTTTCTGACATTACACAATAACAAAGAAGAAATTAAAGGCGGATTCCGGAACCTCATACAAAAAATTACAGAAACCCAATTGAGAAGTTCGAGTTCTGACCTGTGCATCGGCAGTGATCACAGAAGGGTCGATCAGAGGACTTGACATCTTCTTCAATGGTGTAAAGAGGGACGACGAGGCTTGTGTTGTCGTGGACAAGAAGAGTGCACCAAATGGGCATGCCCCGGACACTGTAGTCTTCAAGCTCAGCACATTCTTGAAGAAAGACCCGAATGTTATCACGAAATGGACCATGAGGACGACTGATCGAGCTACCCGAATCGCAGAACGAATTAAACCCTAAAATCTTTTGCCTTCGCTTCCTCTTTTTGCAAGCTTCAAGGATTGGGATTGACATGCTTTTCTCTCTCTCTCTCCTCCAAGACTTGGATTTCTTGAAGTTTGTTGCAGAGGCGGTTGTCTGTTATAGGCTCTGCCTTTGAGTACAATTTCCCGCTCGAATTGGTGTACGACAATGACCCTGATGGGAGAGATAATTACTAGCTTACCATATAGTGAGGAAGATTTTGTGTATGGGCATTTTAGACATTTGTCAATTGGTTCTTTTTCCTTGGGCAGTTGGACTTATCGTCATTTGGTTGACAATGACATTCTGTTTCTCTCAGTCTCATATGCCAACTTGAGTATAAACTGTCGTTAAAGGCTAGCTAGATTACACAATCCAGTTCTAGGTCGGACTAACCATGTTAGCCGTCCGCCCACCACCACCACCGCCGGCTTCTTATTAAAAAAGTAGAGTAGAAAAAATCATAAGAGAAGCAAGGTCCACAGAAGGTTGGGAAGTAGTACGCCCGGTTCACCAGGTTCTACCACTGCGAGGCCCAATCATACTCAAAAGAAGAGTTTGATCCTGGCTCAGAAGGAACGCTAGCTATATGCTTAACACATGCAAGTCAAACGTTGTTTTCGGGGAGCTGGGCAGAAGGAAAGTGGTTTAGATAGCTGTTTTGGCAGAGCAGAGGACTGAAAATCCTTGTCAGTGGTTCGAATCCACTTCTAAACGGGCGAAGAAAACATACTTTAGGAAAGTGGTTCAGGTAGCTCAGCTGGTGACCGGTAGTATACTTTGATCGTGGGCTATAGCTATCCCTTAAACTACCACGTTAGCCACCTCCGGACCGTTTTTAAGGTATTAAGGAAGAATCGCCTCTATGTAAAGAAAGAGAAATGCTCCTTTGGACAGACGGAGATCCTATTCCTAGGGTATTGGATGGGCATCAGAGCCCTCGAGGAGTGGCAAGCACCTACCAAGGTGAGTGAGCGAAGATCTTTTTTAGGGCTCGTGAACTATTACCGAAGATTCATCGTAAGTTAGGGCTGCTCAACTCAAAAATCTCCTAAAGAAGGACGTACGGACCGATCATGGCACTGCACTGATCGGAAGAGTGTCAAAGAGCTTTTGAGGACCTAAAGCGGGCATTGATTGATGACCCCGTATTGCAGTTGCCCGATCACACTAAGCCATTTGAAGTACACACGGATGCGTCAGACTATGCCACAGGCGGTGTGCTAGTATAATAAGGTAACCCAGTAGCATATGAGAGCCGAAAGCTCAATGAGACCGAAAGGCGTGGTCCAAGAGAAGGAGATGACAGCAATAGTGCACTACTTGAGAACGTGGAGGCGGGTCACGATTTGTGGTCAAGACGGATAATGTGGCGACGGGTGACTTCCTGACCCAGAAAAAACTCACGCCAAAACAGGGACGATGGCAAGCAAGACAAACTTGCCAAGTTTGATTGATATGGTGCTAGAGTATAAGCTTGGACGGACCAACCAGGTCGCGCGCGGATGCCTAAAGTAGGAAGACAGAGCTGGCGGCATTTAAGTGTGGGGCAGTGGCAGCCACCAGCAGGGTCACGAGTACCCTACCGCATCGTATTCGAGATGGGCAAGGACCCGCGAGAAGCCCTTTGCACCAAGCTGAGGAATGCAAAACTCGGCTTGGATCAAGGATGGGCTCTTGGTCACAAAAGGGAATCTACTCTTTTTTCTTCCAAAACCTTTCTTTTTTCGGTATGCCGCTCCGCGAGCAAGGGGTGCCGCGCACGAGCGGAGCGAAAACAAAGCAGGAGAAATCCTTTGATTGCGTATTGAATATAGATCCATGTCTTTCTTGTTCCACTAGCTAGGACCAAATTCTCACATGTCCGTTTCATTATTACAACCTTATTTTTTGATGTCAAAGACCAGAAGCTACGCGCAAATTCTCATTGGATCTCGGTTGTTCTTAACAGCGATGGCTATTCATTTAAGTCTTCGGGTAGCACCACTAGATCTTCAACAAGGTGGAAATTCTCGTATTCCGTATGTACATGTTCCTGCGGCTCGGATGAGTATTCTTGTTTATATCGCTACGGCTATAAACACTTTCTTTTTCCTATTAACAAAACATCCCCTTTTTCTTCGCTCTTCCGGAACCGGTACAGAAATTGGTGCTTTTTTTACGTTGTTTACCTTAGTTACTGGGGGGTTTCGGGGAAGACCTATGTGGGGCACCTTTTGGGTGTGGGATGCTCGTTTAACCTCTGTATTCATCTCGTTCCTTATTTACCTGGGTGCACTGCGTTTTCAAAAGCTTCCTGTCGAACCGGCTTCTATTTCAATCCGTGCTGGACCGATCGATATACCAATAATCAAGTCTTCAGTCAACTGGTGGAATACATCGCATCAACCTGGGAGCATTAGCCGATCTGGTACATCAATACATGTTCCTATGCCCATTCCAATCTTGTCTAACTTTGCTAACTCCCCCTTCTCAACCCGTATCTTGTTTGTTCTGGAAACACGTCTTCCTATTCCATCTTTTCCCGAATCTCCTTTAACGGAAGAAATAGAAGCTCGAGAAGGAATACCTAAACCTAGTTCACTCGCCGAGTCTTTGTGCATCCATGGCTGAATGGTTAAAGCGCCCAACCTAATAAAGGGGCGCAAATTCGTAGGTTCGATTCCTGCTGGATGCACTTGGAACGTTCAGTTCAACCGCTGCTCACGGAATTAAAACATACAGCTCACTCTTATAGCTTATGGGGCACTTCACTCGCTCAACACTCGTTCAAAACATCCACTCGTTCTTCAGGAAAGAAAAGGGATAGATGACTAAAAATCCCGCTTAGAGATCGCAACAATAGTCAGAGTAGGAGTTCCCATCCATCATCTCCTTCGTTTTACCTTAAAATTACGGTTGATCCGTCGGATTGAAACCCCCATTAGATTCGGCAACTAAGGACGAGATTACCATAGGCTTTTATGTCCCGAATGTTCCCCTTTAATAAGGTCGCCTTGACCGGGCTCTTCACCGTATAACCTTTTCCCGAAAAACTGGAGCACAGCTATACTTTCATCGCTTTCACTAAAACCAGAGTCATAGGGGCACTTTTTGTTTTGCCTTCCTTAAGTCCAGGAAGGACTCCCTATGTTTTTTCGTGGAGCGCAGAATTTGCCTTAATCGGCGAGAGTATATACAATCTATGTCACTGGCAAGAGCATGATTGAGGGCTTTATACTGTAGTCTGTAACTCTTCAATTGGTTATTGGCTCTATCCCCAGCCCCTTCATATTCCGCATCCTGCTGCTTCTTTGCTTGCTTTTCTCGATCAAGCATTCCTGTGCTTAGCAAAGAGGTAGTAGCATTTGGGGTGACAATAATGAAATTTTCCGGGTAAGCCCGGTGGTTCAAGTTGAGCCTAGCCAACAACCAACATCAGCTTCTAGGGATAGTAGGAGCTCCAGTAGCTCCAACCATTCTAGTGAACCGGTCGAGACCAGCAGCTATGAATACCCTGTGCCGGTTGTGCGAAGGCAGCAGATCGGGATCGAAAAATAGCCTACTTTCCTACCCTTGTTGGGATGAGACCTTTGCTATGCCTCCAAGTAAGCATAGGATGAATGCCCCTGGGCTTAGGAGCTCGTAGCACTCTTCTTTTCTCTTTTAACGACTAAGCCAGAAAGAGAAAAAAAAAAGGAAGATCCGATTTTCGATGAAATGCGGGAAAGGACTAAGAAAAGCCAGGCGAGAAAGACAGGGCGAAAGGGAGATTGATTTAGAAAGGATCCCACGGAGCCTTTAATAAGGAAGGGCTGAGTCTGATTCTTTTGAGACGAATGAATGCCGAAGCAGCTATTTCAGTTGTTGATGGCAGGGTGCATGCAATTTCGGAAGAACCCCAGCTGCTAAGATCCCAAGTCCCAAACAAGATGTTGGAGCAAGGGCAGCTACTAGAAGCTAGCTCTCATACCTGGCTCAAGCCGGACCCTTACTTTAATGAATAATTAGCCATTGCCGGGTAGAGGCAAGAAGTTGTGAAAGAAGCTCTTGTTCACGCCTCCACTACTATAGAAGGAGTTGTGCTCTCTTTAACAAAAACGAGTGCTCACTAATTGCTAATGCTATGCCTAAAAGTAAGATAATTTTCCCGAAGAGAGGGAAGTCACTCTTGCTAAAAGCTCTTGTGACTATGCTTTCCTTGGTATGGCTCGTGGTCCAAGAATTGCTCTTCTTTCATCAGCCGAGAGTTCAATAGATTCGGATTCAACTTAGGGAATCACCCTTGTTAGCATCGATTGACTTTCTTTATGAGCAGTTAGCAGGTTTAGCGTAGCCCTTTAGGCTACTTTCATCGAGATTAGGTTGTCTTCAGTGTAGCCATAGAAAGGATAAGATCTAAAAGAATCTGATTCGAGGACCCTAGCAGCTAATTCATCCGCATCTGGCTTGACCGCTGGAATTTCCTTGGCTGCTATTGTATATTAATTTAAGTAGCTCCCCTTAAAGAAGATTTCGAAGAGAAGAGGAGTTGAAAGAATATCCCAGCTAGAATAGGAAGAGGATAGAGGAGATACTAGGGAATCGGCTGTTGAATAAACTCTCCTTCAAGCTCTTGTGTCGATTCGGAACTCTGGGGCAGCTGGAAAAGAAGCGATTCTTTAATCAGCAAAGTGCCAAGTCAGTAGCTTTTCCATCTGAGATGGGCGTGATAGTGATAGGGCTTGACCGGTCCTCTTTCTTTAAATAAAAGACTAAGGTATGAAGTAACTCGACTGATAAGGAGAGGGGAGAGACCTTTTCCATTTTCTTCCCCGACGAAAGGACTAGTAGATAGATCTATTGGCTGCTACCTCCCTTCTTTCTTTTCTTGTCTTTGGTGGTCTCGTAGTTAATGATCCCGGAGTTCTCTTTCTATGCCTCTACCTAGAAAGAGAGAATACATTCTTGCGAAGAGGTCAACAAGAGAATAGAACCACAAAGAGAATCGGACGCTCAATCACAAATTAACATCTTCCTTTCCTTTCTTAGGAATAGATTTCAAAACAGGAAAGATCAGGAATAGCCCTTTAGGTTGCAACTCCTTCTAAGACAACTAGTCTTGGCGAGAGGGATTAACCTGATTTACCTATCATTGCCCCCTCTATACCTCTTAACCTCTCGCTTCGCTCGAGCGACATAGTCTCTTTTTTACGAAAATTCCTCTGTCTGTTCTGCTATCCCCCTTTTAGATATTTGCCCTTTCACTTTTTGTCTGTTAGCCAACTGCGCTTTCTATCCTTACCTTATTAGCCGTAAGGGGAGCCATTTTCTATGGAAGAAAGCCAATATCCTGCGTACCTTTATCTTCTCTTTTTTTTGTTCACCGCTATTAGCTCTCGCAGCATTCGCTACAACGACCGTGAGGGTTACGGTTAAGGCTATGGCTGCGATCCATGTTCATAGCACTGGCTGAATTTTCACTGAACTTTCCTTCTTTTTCTTTTGAAGGTAAAGGCAGAATGCCGCTGCTAACCAGTTTAAGTAAACATGATCAGATCAATTCCTTGTGCTTTCTCTTACCTTACGTTACTTCATTTTTATCCTTTCTAAATAAAAACTCTCCTATTTTTGATTATGTGAGAGGGGGGTTTTTTTCTTCCCCTAAAGCCCCCAGAGTTGCGGATTCGATCCAGCTGGAGGTTCCCGCTACCTTGTTGCGAACGATTCAGAGGTGGTATTCGATCCGCCTCCTGAGGCAGGGATTGCTCCGTCATACCATCCTAACGTTTAGGCTCATCTCTCTAGCTATAGCATAGAGAAGACTGTTAGGAGAGTCCAGGGCAGTCCGGCGACCATTGCCCCAATGGGACGTAGCACGGTAAACCTGTTCAGGCGGTAAGTTCGTGCATGCCCAGATACTCACATGACCCAAGGCGTTAGGAAATTGAATGGCGAGTTTTAATTTAAAGGAACTAAGTGTTCCATTTCTCCCCTGCATCAATGAGGAGACACTACACCCTGTGCTACTACGAACCCGACCCATTGGCTGCTATTCGACCTTTTAGAGCTAACAGCAGGTCCTATAAGGAAGGGGATGGAAGCAACGTTATTCACAGTCGCGCACTTCTGGCGAACCCGGCCGCTCATATCTCAGGGGATAAGGGTGCAAAAACCCGAATTTAACAGGGGTGCCTCCCGTTCGGGAACAGGAAAAGAGAGAAGCACTTGCCGCGCATACTTATCCCAATTAGAATTAGAAAGAAAGGTTAACTATCCGCAAATGCCCTTCGACGAAAAGGCAAGACGCAATGATCGTACATTCATTCGCCTTTTGCTCATTTTTCATTTCGACAATGAGAGCTACGATCGCACCACGCTCCAGTCAACCGATTTTCGGAGGGCCAAAGTGTAGATAGATCCTTCGCTTACTCAGCTAAGCCGAACACGAGAAAATGAGTTAAGTCGCGGAAAGTTGCAAAGCCACTTGTAGCCCTACTGGGGCACCAGGAGGAAGTAAACCTACCGGAGGGACTCACACTGTTGCAGAATCAGCATCAGCACTAGCCAAAGAAAAGCTAAAAGAGGACGTCCTATGGCCAAGGGAGAAGGAGAAGCGCAAGAAAGAGGACGTAATAGATAGACGGACGCCCCCCCTTTGGCCTGGATTGTGACCCCGGAGACATTTTTTCAAAGTAGACTTCCTGCTGACACACTTGCATCCATGGATGCGCCACTCTGCCGGATAGAGGATGAACCACGGTCTTGCAAAGTACGGGGGATTGAGACCGCGGGCAGAAAAGGTGGGGAGAGATTCAGTCCGACCAAAAAAGGGCACCCTAGCGACTCCCGCATGTGCAGGTTGCCATCCTGACGGGAGCCTGCGGCTGACGTCGATGCACGGTAAGCCGACTTTTCTTCATCAAGATGTCTACCAATAATTCCATTCTCATTTATATAGGCCCCTCTGGTCCTACATTTGCTAAATTAGCCGGAGCTCATGGAAAAAGAAAAGAAAATAAAACATAGCAATTGCAGCAAAGCCTAACCAACCATTGGTTATGCGAGAAAATAGAGGGACCAGAAGTCATTCTGTAAATACGCTTTATTCTGGGGAAATCGACTCTAGATGATCGACGAATTAAGCGATCACATGACCGTTTGCTAAGTCTTAGGAGAGTGAGGCCCTTTTGAAGCATCCGTCTTTGCATAGTTTTAATTTTATTAGAGGAGGAAGTCGCTTCTCATACAAAAGAAAAAGAATTAGCTTTTCTTGAAGGTAGTCCTTTGGTCTATGGGCTTTGAAAAAGTATTTTGCCCTAGAGTGGGTAAGGTTACTAAAGAACCGAACAATGTCTTGCTCCGCCAGATAGGAAGGGCAGCAGAAAGCATAGGCCACATAGACTCTGATCATCGTAAACAGCGTAGTTAGATAATAGGATGTGCTCCTTTCTGCTCTCTTATAGAAGCATTGATGCTATTGAGAGAATGCTTCGAAAATTCCTTTAGCTTAGGGATCGCAGGTCAATACATACAGTTAGCTGGGAGACCATCCATCTGTCAACCAAAAAAAGAGGGTTGATTGGGCATCTAGAGCCTTAGGCGATGGAATGAAGCCTGCCTTCTCAAGCAAGTTTGGCTGCTGGCCTACAACCCCAGTTCCATATGGATCGACTGGATCAAAGCTAGATATATCAAATCCAAATCGATATGGGACTATTTCCTTCCAACTGGCTGTTCTCCTGTGTGGAAGAATATATGCAAGCTGATCCCCAAAGCAAAGCTATTCATTTTACATGTCATTGGTGATGGATCGATCACTAAATTCTAGTATGATACCTGGCTTTCAAGTGTCAGATTAGTTGACACATATGGGGGGCGTGCGATTGTTGATCTCAGCTTGGGTGATGCGCTCCTACTGTCTCGGATTTTTGGTCTTCCACTATTCTTGGAATCTTTCTTTTCCCTCAAACGACGAAAGAATCTGGACCCTTACGTCTAATGGCCTCTTCACCATCCAGTCAGCCTACAAGGCCTTAACTCCTCCTGCTACCTCCTTATTCTGGCCGAAAAAACATCTGGTTCCCGGCCGATGCATGCGTGCACAGGCTATCTAAGGGCGATTAAAGACGAAGGACTTCCTTGCTAAACTGGGCCTTGGTTACGACTGCGACTGTGTTCTCTGTTACAGAGAATCGGAATCGGTTCCCCAAAAATTTTAAATCTCTCTTCAGGGGCATTCTCAACCTACAGACTATCTTCAACATATCTCTGAAGTTTGGTCAGTTGAGGAGATTGAGGGCACAGCTACTAGACTGGTATTTGCTGCTGCGATTTGGTACATTTGGTCTGAGCGCAACGCTCGCATTTTCTGTACGAAAAGGGTGCCCAAAGAAATGCTGCTCTCTCTTATTCACGAACAAGCAGTACCACAGAGCGGTAAAAGGAAGGGAAAGTGTTCCGCTACTCTTGTTCAAATGGTTTCCATGGTTCGACTTTCATCGAGATTGGCGCAGTCCTTAGGCCGACAAGGGCAGAAATAGCACTCGTTGAAGGTGAAGGACCCTAATGCGGAACATAAATAAGAAGACAAAGTCTTCCATTGAATGGCTGGTTTACAAACCTGGGCTCAGACGGAACTCAGGAGAGGATTTAGCCTCTTGGTGGACTACAAGTTGAAGAGTTCATAATGTTGGGAAAAAAACGGATCTGCCATTCCTACTCCCCAGTTATGTCATCCCTTACCTATGATTCCATCCTAGTTTTCGCCGCCCATGGTTCCGAGAGACCCAATTTATACAGAATGAGCACCTCACCCCTTTCTTTCCTTGTAGTTGGAGTTGGGCAAGATTTCACTTGTAAATGGATTGGCTTTAGATGCGAGATACGGCTCATAACCACTGCTTGTGAACAGCTTGACTCCTGTTTACAGGCTTTCCCGGCTACAGTACAGATTGTGCCAAAGACAGCTCGCTCTGCTCGCTCCTGCTCAAAAATCACACAATAAGCCAAGGCGGCCAGTTCTAATCTAATCTAGCTATTTCAAAACAAATTCTCATCTCAGGAAGACAGATCGAACTATTACAGATAGAACAGATAGATTGGTGTAGGCTCTAAGCCAAGCCTATCTCGTGTGCTATAAAATACACAACGTACTTTCCCAAGCCTTTCTCAAGCTATTATGTCTAGTCCCAGGTACAAAGAGGTGTATATATAGCGTTCTCCTTCCTGCCTCGACCCTTTCGGCCAAGAGGAAATCCGGAGCGACAAAAGCGATTCCGGTCTCCCCACCATTTTACAGGTATAAGGCACGCCATTCGGTCCTTTCTAAAGTAGTAGTAGTAGTGGTGGCTATCTCCCTATGAAGTCTGGGATCTATTCCAACTTTACTTAATGTAAATAGTTGATCAGATTCGTGAATCCTGTTGAGTCCACGGGAAGATCTTCTTGTTCGGATTGCTAGCTTAGCTGCCCTTTTGGATACAACCATTTTCATTTTACAGCTTACATCCAGGCCAAGTCCTTTTCTGCCTGTGGGAAACCAAGCAATTGATTCTCCCTGTGTCAATGTTATGGGTCCAAGTCTCACTCTTTCATTGCTCTCTCCAGAAGCTTCACTTGCGACCTTCTGCTTTCTATCCTAAATAGAGAAAGAGGGAAATAGGTCAAATCAAAAGACGAGGCTGAGCGTTAGCGATGGGCTGGGTAACGAAGGGTGAGTGTAACGATGGTGCGAAGCAGAGAAGGAAAGTCAAGGGCTTTGTGGGCTAAGGGATCTCGATATGCCCTTTTAGATAAGAGTCAGTAGGCCTAGAAGGCTCCTATGCCAAAAGAGAATGCTCTACATGACTAAAGTCAAGGCGAACGGCATTAGTACAGCTGTTAAGAATACTCTCCGATGTTGACTTTGTAAACTAATAGGCCTTGGTAACCGGTAGGTTACTTTTGACATATAATTTCTAATGGAACTGCCGTCTATTGTATAGGGCTACTATATTCATTTGTACTCGTCTACTAATGCCGGTCGGATTAGCTACATCGGATTGACTACTACCCTAGGATTATAGGACCAGTTGGAACGGCTTCTTCTCTTTCTACCTACACATCTCAGAGCTCATACACCTGCGCATCTCACTAGCGTATCTCCTCTCTGTCCCGTAAGCATTTAGGGTCTGACTCTCTCTTCTCGGTCAGTATATTCCCCTAATCTCTCTGTCATTGGAATAGCCAACTATAATAGGTAATTAACTCCTTGGGATCGAAAGAGAACTTTTGCTTTGGTCTCGAGGAATTGTTGAGCGAGGCTGACTTTAGAGGTGTAAGCACCGCGAGTCTCAATCCAGTCAAATTCCTGTTCTATTACTGGCTCATAACTGAGCGAAAGGCATAATAGATTCTTGCTCTTCTTAGCCTTGCAAATGAGGCGGTTGATAGACCCTTCCTGTCCTAGTGGTATGGTTAACATAAACTTCTTCCTCTGAGGCTAGCTCTAGGACAAGCGGAGGTGGTTCTTTCTCCTCTGGGGTTAAGTCCAAGACTAATGAATGTGTATATTTCTGCTTTATTCACTTCCTGAACAGTTTCTGTGCCCATTCTGGATTGAATACCTTTATATCTTGGTAAGATTAGGGTCAACGGTTTGTGCCTGTCTATTCCATCCATCCCTTCGTGGAGTTAGGGTGTGTGATGTGTCCTTTCCGATGGAATGCCCTCGGCCGCATTTCGGAATCAAAGAGTCATGGTGCTTTAGTTGTGGGTTAGCAGGGATAAGTTGGACTGCGTCAGATGGTAAGATGAGCACCGCGATCGAAGGGCTCACTCTATGGAAGTCCTCTCCCACTTGAAAGCTAAATAAGGAGAAGAAGTGCCACAAATCAATGTATTCCATTATTAGCAGAGGTTCCCTCCATCTAATCCCCCATTTTCCATTCAAATGGACTTACCAGAGAGCAGTCCATTTGAAGCCATTAATCAAAGGCTTCTCCTTGCGGCAGAAAGAAAAACGGGATGGCAACCGCCGGTTCAACAAATTATGACCTTAATCGCGCTAAAGGAGGGAGTTCTTACACGCATGGCGGAACTCGACCCACATCCTTTCTGGATGGAGGAGCAAAGCCGAAACCGCCTTCTTAGAGAAGGTATTTTAACTAAACAAAAATGGGAGTACAGCCCAGAAACTCTAAGTAGAAAGCTGGCCGAGTTAAATAAAACAGGACAAAGAAGCTCCTTTTTTCAGGAGCTTCGCCGAGTCCGCCAGACCGAATCAATGAAGTCCTCAAGAGGATTGGGGAACGAAGTGGATTGGTCCGCTCTCTAAGGGAGGAGACAGGAGCTCCAGCCTAGAGACGGTCCTTAGGCCGGACAGAGGTCTGAGGAAAGCCCCGGAAAGGTGGGCTTCACCTTATTCTCTTCTGTAGCCTTCTAAGGCGAGGCCACCCTATATTCAGGTATGGGGTGGAGAAGGAGAGCGGGTATGAGGGCTCCTTCTACCCCTTCTCTGACGAAAAACCTAGAAAGACAACTTATAAATGCAGCCTTTCTCTTGTTTGTTTTTTGAATCTGCTATAATATAAGCAGTTGGGCCAGGCCATTGATAGATGTTCTTTAGGTGGGGAGGATAAGTTTCAAGTGCAGATACTTCATTTCAAATGGGTGAGAAATTTTTGATTGAGACAACATCATCCATTGTGATGCTAACCATCCCCAAGTGGGATTGGGTTTTTTTACCAAGTGCCCCAAGAAGTGAGTCGATAATGGTTACCTGATAGGGGACCTAGGCTTGTTGATTGGTAAACTTCACTGAGTTCCTCGGCTAACCCTTTCATTCCCGAATGGAAATAGGGTACAATTGCTACAGACGATCCTTTAAGGATGTAAATGAGGGCACGTAACGATGCTGGAGTTGACGGTGTACCGGTCTCCACGCGTATAAGGATCATCTTCCCTTTCAACAAGAAGGAGAAAGTTAACAGGGGGCCTAATCCTATTATCTGAAGCTCTTGAGAGATGAAGGGTCTGGGGTATGATCACAAGGCAGCGCCATGAGAACATAGTTGCTTCTGTTAAGCTCAAGAGAAGGGTTTCATTTCCCCTCCTCAAGGTTCTATTACTAGTCTTTATGTTATTAATTTTTACTTTTTGTTTTCCGTTTGTTTTATGAATTTTCATAGATTTCTTATTGCAGCGAAGGAGTCTCCGCAGAAGAGAGCAGCCCCATTTTTGTTTAGTTTTAGTACGAGATCGAAGGGAAGGACGTAGGCACCTCTTCCTTAACTTAATAGAATAGGAACTACCTAGCCCGGGATTAAGCACTAGCTCAATCACTGCTACAGCTTCTTACCTTTGGGACAGGATTCCACGACTCTCTTATTTGAATGAGAGCCCTTATCTCGTTGCGGTATACTTTTGCTCCGACTTCCACTCTTTGTCCCACGTACTGTGCTCGGACTGCTGGAGCAGAAACTAGAAAGAAATGCCGGGTCTAGGAAAAGCGAATTCTCGGTTAGCTGCTTTTTTTAGCACAGGAGGGTGGTCGTAGATCAGGAAGCAAGTCTGACACTCATATTGGAAGAGACTGGCATCTTATCTTTCTTACGATTACGCCCTTAGAAAAAAAAAGTGGCACCTATAAAAAAAAAGATTGGCTTGGTCTTACATCTACCGGTAGAGTAGAAGATCGAAAGGGTCCATCCGTTTAAGAAAGGAAAGAAGGGATGGCATTCAGTCAAGCCTTCGTCCTCTGATGACTAGCTCTCATCTTCCATGTCTTTCTATACGCAATTGAAAGTTTCCAGTTCGTGTTAACAATTGGCGCATTAAAGAATTCTCGTATGGGACCTTTTTCGCTCAAGGCGACAACAGAGTACCATCAAAGGCAATCACTCCTGCTCCCAAACCCTTGGGATGGAAGTTAGAAGTTTCCTTGAAAGAGTAAAGTACATCAGTCGCTTCATATCTCTTTTAGATCCATGTGCGAGCCTCTATTCAAACTGCTTAAGAAAGATTCTTCTAATAAGTGGACCCAGAGTCTAGCTTTCTATAAGATCAAGACTCGATCTTATGAATACCCCAGTGCTAGTACTGCCAAGCCAAGGCCCTCCCTTCGGTATGCGAAATCAGTATGTAAACTCTATGGCCCAGTTTGAAACTTCTGGTTTTAGGGACTGAACCGCTAACGAGTATCTCAAATATCTCAAAGCTGTTGCAAGCAATCAATCAAAGCGAGCTTTCATTTTAGCGTGTATTTGAAAGAGTTGAAAAGCCTTTATATAGAAAGTGTTGAAAAAGGCAGGAACGTGAGTCTGGTAACTCTTTACTACTACATCTTTTTTTACACACAATCGGACAGCCGAGCTCCCAACTTGGACTCTCTTTCAAAGCAATCGCATTCTCTGTGAAAAGAATGGGGGTTGGTAAGGACAACTTACGTGGAGTAGATTATCATTGCTCCATCGAATAAAGACAATCCTCACGGTAAGACTTTGATAAGAGCACTGACGGTCACTTAGATAATAATGGTTTTGAGACAAGGCCTCCGGGACTGGAGGGTGTGGGTTGGGGCTCGCTGGTCCTGATGTATGAGGTAGCTAAGGTCAATGCTACTAGGGCTCTGTGCTCTTTATGGCCTTTGGGAGCTCGATATTAGAGTTCAAATCCCGGATTCGTCTCTCAGTCTCAAGAGGATGCCCCTGATGCCGCAAAGGTAGTTGACTAAGTCGACCTTTTATGATTAATGAGGATGTATTGGATGGATGCCTTAAGATTGAAAGGGACGAAGATGGACTCCGGTGAAAGGGCTAGGGTAGATCTTGAGAATGATCCCTGCATTTCCGTATTGGTAAACCATCCCCATTAGTGCTTCTCCCTTACTGTCACAAGTGAGCCATTCTTCCACATTCTCGGTGACAAGAGCATAACGCCTATGGTCGACTGAGTTTCAACTTCCTTCTTTCCGCTTGGCCCATGGATCAGGGGAAGTCTTCTTTGAGTGTTGAGGGTTAGAGGATCATTCCAGCACAGAGAGAGTATGCCCAAACCCGTTCCCAAGGGCAGCAGTCCAAGGAAAGGAAAGGAGCGAGTCCCAAATCTTAGTGCCGTTGAAGTCCGCGATCGTAAATATCTTGCTATTAATTGTAATTCCTGGGTCTTTGCTCATTCGTAAGGTCAAGGTTGCTAAAGTCTGAAATAAGGGCAGTTATTATGGTCAAGTAAGGTAATCGCATATCCATCCCTTGACATTGAGAAGGATTTCCAGATAAAGAGGAAGTGGTGCAGCTTGAGAGGTTGGAGTTCTCTCTTTTGCTTCTGCTAGTGAAAGGTAGGGCTTTGAGGCTCATTCTAGTGTGAATGAAAGGCAGGAGGCTCTAACTTTGATTCTGTTTACTTACTCGACCAGCGAGAGAGGTTGTTTACTTCCTTCTTTCAAAGCTGGACCAGGGAGCCTATTGATTGATTGATAGAGCAAGGCCTATGGCTTGAGAGATAGGCAAAGTGAACCCGCCACTGTCAACTGGTTTAGGAAGATGCCTACTTGTTCAACTGGCTCACAAGGCATGCATACACAACCCAGGGAATCATACTCACTTGGCTGTATTCAAGCACGAGACTGATCTGAGGTTACTGGCTTATGAGAGATCCAGAGGAGGGAGAAGATCTTTCACGGGAAATCCTTATGTATAAACGAGCGCTCAACCCTTTGAATGGATTCATTGTCAATCCTTCACACAAGTGCTAAACAGGTCTATCAATCTACCATATTTGGGGCATACCAAGAGAATGAGGTGGTTTACTAGCTCGACCAAAGTTAGTTTACTCGCTTGTTTGATAGAAAGAGCAAGAGGGATGCTAAACAATCCAATTCTACTAGAAAGAGGGTCTAGACGAGCTCAAAGCTAGATCTTGTATTGAATCAGTAGTGAGGAATGAGGTCAAAGATCAACTAGTGGGTGAAAGGATCATGGCCGATCTCAAGTGTGATCCCAAGGATCTATGAATCCCTCATAAAGGGAGTGTAAAGTAAAAGCCCCGAAAGAAGGGCATCTTTGTAGAAAGAAAGAAGTTGTCCTACTGCTTACTCTCTTTTCCTTAGCACCAATATGCTCTAGAAAGCTACAGCATCCCGCTATTCCTTATTCTTGATAGCACAGGAAAGGGACGATTCTCTGTGCCTACCTATCCCCAATCACACAGGAATGCTCGCTTGGCTGCTTACCAATCCTTTCACTTTCAGACAATTCCTCGCGCATCAAAAAACTTCTAGTAAAGCGAAGGAGACCCACTTCCCACTTCTCCTTCCCCGCCCCATTTCTGGGGCGGGCCTCGTTCTTATTGAGCGTACCACCGCTAAAAAAGACTACAACCCAAAAAGAAATCTCGAGAGAGACGTTTTAAAATTTCACAAAAAAACTAGATCGGAATACGAATTAGATCAAAAAGGCCATCATTAATGCAAACAGGGCAATAGCTTGATACGATATGTGGTGGCCCGCGGGCATAGAAAAAAGAAGTACAATTAGAGAACATTTGACCTAAACTAAATAATACCACAAATCAATTGAATATACTCGA